CTGGAACCCTTGAATTTATTAGATAGCGATTACTATTTCGAAAAAAGTATTTTCTTTGTTACCTATAGGAAACCCTTATTTGATCCAATCAAATTGGATTTTATCATTTCTGTATCGGCAATTCAATATAGATTGATATATACTCCATATATATCTTTCTCTTCCTGCCATTTATCCGATGCACTTTGGATACTTGAACGGCCGATTCTTCTTTTTTTTTTCTTAACTTCCCCTTTTACGAATGAAAGCCGAGGAATGTCTGATTATGATTAGTTATAACTAATTAACTAATTCGAAAGAAATAAAGAAATATAGAATTAGAAATATATAGGATATAAAATATAGAAGTGTAACAAAAAGGAAGTGTAACAAAAAGAATTTCAAATGTCGTGTGAATTCAAAATCCAAAATAAAAAAGAAAATTTGACTATCGAAAAATATTTAAGATTGACTATCGAATAGAATAATATTCGAATTGTATTCGAATTTAGAAGTGTGATAAAGAAATCGAAATTCTATATTGCTACATAAATCGTTCTGTTCTATAATATTCAATATTTATTGGAAATTATAGATTCTATTCTTTTCTATATTTCTAGAAACACTAGACTATAGTGTATTGACTTCCTATGCATAGAAAATTTCTATTATTATTATGTGGGCCCGCTTAGCTCAGAGGTTAGAGCATCGCATTTGTAATGCGATGGTCATCGGTTCGATTCCGATAGCCGGCCTTTTCCTATTTTTCATTTTTTTATGCCATTTAAATTGATAATCTCCCTTTGAAATCCAAGAATATTGAAAAAGTGTTTTAATTTTATCCCATCTTCCAAATCCATGAATTTCTTAAGTTATAGGAGGTCCGAACTATGTATATTATTATAATAATAATAGAAATAGAAAGTTTGACTATTTATTATCTCATTCTTCTTTACAAGTAGACTACTTCAGCAAACTTCGCTTCATTTAGTTCAGTTTTAGTTTAGGTTTATTCTATCCAATTTTCAAAAAAAAAAGAATGAAATGAATTCTAAATAAGAATAAGGAGTCTTTATGTCGCGTTACCGAGGACCTCGTTTCAAAAAAATACGCCGCCTGGGGGCTTTACCAGGACTAACTAAAAAAAGGCCTAAAGCCGGAAGTGATCTTAGAAACCAATCGCGCTCCGGGAAAAAATCTCAATATCGTCTTCGCCTAAAAGAAAAACAAAAATTGCGGTTTCATTATGGTCTTACAGAACGACAATTAATTAAATACGTTCGTATCGCCGGAAAAGCCAAGGGGTCAACAGGTCAAGTTTTACTGCAATTACTTGAAATGCGTTTGGATAACATCCTTTTTCGATTGGGTATGGCTTCGACTATTCCCGCAGCCCGCCAATTAGTTAACCATAGACATATTTTAGTGAATGGGCGTATAGTAGATATACCAAGTTATCGCTGCAAACCCCGAGATATTATTACGGCGAAGGATGAACAAAAATCCAGAACTCTGATTCAAAATTCTCTCAACTCTTCCCCCCATGAGGAAGTGCCAAACCATTTGACCCTTCAACCATTCCAATATAAAGGATTAGTCAATCAAATAATAGATAGTAAATGGGTCGGTTTGAAAGTAAATGAATTGCTAGTCGTAGAATATTATTCTCGTCAGACTTAAACCTAAACTCAAATAAAATAGCAAGGGTTCGGGTCTTCCCTTTCATCAAATTAAATTAACCTAAGGTTAAGTAAGAAAAATACGGATTTAATTCCGATTTTATCCCATTTATGTATCATAGACCGAGGGGCTATTTTCATATTCTTTCCAGTATTCTTCCTAGTTTATGGGTCACGGCAATTCGGAATAGAGAATCTATATCAATGAAAGGTCTAACTGGTGGAATAAAGGTCTCCATTGCTATTGGATCCGGTGTTGTTAATAAAATGGGTCTATTAAGTGAAGGTACGGAAAGAGAGGGATTCGAACCCTCGGTAAACAAAAGCCTACATAGCAGTTCCAATGCTACGCCTTGAACCACTCGGCCATCTCTCCTACATAATGATTATGAACCAAAAACCGAGTGAATAGTGAGTTCTTCATATTCGCTTCTAGATTATTGGATAGGTACGACCAATCCATTTTAACTATATATTACAAATCAAAATAGAAAATTTTTCATCAAAGTAAAGAAAGATCTTTCTTTCGAGGCTCCAAGATAACGAGAAAATTCTTTTCTTAGGAAATTTTTTTTTGAATTTTATTAAAAGGGGGGATTCATGTTTGCAAAAATGACTCCCTTCTATTTCTACTATTTCGAATCTATTCAATCAATGAAGTAGAACGAATCAACGGATTGATAGGTCTAGATTTTTTAGACTAGGGTAAATGGATACCTTTCTAGCATAATTCTATATAGACTACGATTCCATACCCTACAAATTCTCAAATTTCTTTCCGGTTTTAGAGTTCTCAACAACAAACCCCTTCCCTTACCCCTCTATTCTAAATTCATAAAACA